CTAGTTGGATTAATGGATCGTCCAATTGGAAATGATAACAGAATGCATAGGTTGTTAGAAGAAGTTCTAACATGCATATACATATAGTATACCACCTAATAACCCTATTTCCTTTATGGGGAAGAAAGAAAATTAAGGAACCTGCAAATATTGGTAAAACTACAATTATTGTTAACCAAGGAAATTTGTTCATGGTAAAGACAAGATACACTTGGACCAGAAAAACCTGTGCCCAAAAATATCTTTTTTTGAGCACAGGTTTTGGCGGTAAAAAAAATGGACTCAAGTAGGGGTTTCTGTAATGTATTAATAAGCTATACCCATGCTGCGGGTTGTTTCATGCCATAAATAAACTCGAACACTCAAGAAATCTGTTGGGCAGGCGGATTCACATCTCTTACAACCGACACAATCCTCTGTTCTTGGAGCAGAAGCAATTTGTTTGGCTTTACATCCGTCCCAAGGTATCATTTCTAATACATCCGTAGGACAGGCTCGGACACATTGAGTACACCCGATACATGTATCATAAATCTTTACTGAATGCGACATTGGATCTATCCATTTTTGAACGTGATAAAGTTTCAATCTAGTAAATTGATAAATGAATTATATATTTAAATACTAGTACTAGATGAATCGATGAGTTCCCCGAGTTTTTTTTTGTATGAGATGAAAATCTCATGTACGGTTCTGCAATAGGGATGAGAACAGTGATGTTATCATCTACTATGATTTACTTATTCAATAAATTCGATTGATTTATACGAGTTGATTTTCTGTTACGATAAATTGATGAAACAATAGCGAGTCCAATAGCGGCTTCAGCAGCTGCAATAGCTATAACAAAAATAGAAAAAATGGCTCCTTTTAATTGACGACTATCAAAAAAATCAGAAAATGTTACAAAATTGAGATTAACCGCATTTAATATAAGTTCAAGACACATAAGAGCCCTAACCATATTTCGACTTGTAATCAATCCATATAGACCGACAGAAAATAAATAGGCACTCAAAACAAGTACATGTTCGAGCATCATTAACCAACTCCTTATAAATCTCGATTCATTTCAATATGAACAACAGTTTAACCAATTGGATTGACTAGAATATAACGAGTAATGGAATAAAGGAATATATTGGGAATAGACCGAAAGAATAAAGAATTTATATTTTATATACAAAGTCAAATAGAAAAAAGGAAATTAATGTGATAGCTCATAACAAGGTTTTTCCAATTCTAGAAGTTATTATTGACGAGCTACAGCAATTGCGCCGATTAACGCAACTAAAAGAATTATTGAAATGAATTCAAACGGAATAAAAAAATCTGTTGATAAATGAATCCCAATTTGTTGACTATTACTTATCAGATCTTGCTCTATAATCTGGTTTGCTTTTGTAGTCCAAATAATCCCGTACCATGACGTATCTGGAATAGTGGTAATTAGTGAAACAAAAAGACTTGTACAGACCACGGAAGTTACTCCATCTCCCACGGTCCAAAGATGGAAATCTTTGGAATATTCTGAACCATTTATGAACATCACAGCAAAAATGATTAAAACATTTATGGCTCCTACGTAAATAAGGAGCTGCGCAGCAGCTACAAAATGGGAGTTCGATAGAATATAGAATAACGATATACAAACAAAAACCAATCCCAACGAAAAGGCAGAATAAATGGGATTGGCAAGTAATACTACTCCCAGACCCCCTAATATAAGACCCAATCCCAGAAAGACTAAAAGAAAATCATGTATTAGTCCAGGTAAATCCATTATATATAAAATAAGAGATAAATAAATCAAAATCTTGCATAACTTTATTGACCCGGTCAGGAAAAAAGAAGTCACTCTACTTTTTTATAACAGTTCTTAATTATTCAATTTTCAAAAATCCATTTTCATGGATATGGATTGATGTAGATATAGTTATTGGCCTAATCTATCGAAAGATTAATTTGAGTCTATCTATTTTCAAATCATCAATATGGACTATAGAAAAGAAATCTTTTTTTCATATTAATATAAATTAAAACACAATTCTCGCCCCCTAATCAATATAATGATGAATAGAATTGTAGTGATTCACAAAAAAAACCTTCATTCTTTTAGATCAAAATGAGTTCTTAAGTTTTGATTTCAGGAAAATTTAAAATTGTTCGAATTGTGTAATCGTCAATTATTGACATTGGTAACCGACCCAAAGCAATTTGATTATAATTCAATTCGTGACGATCATAAGTAGAAAGTTCATATTCTTCAGTCATCGATAAACAATTTGTTGGACAATACTCAACGCAATTACCACAAAATATACATATTCCGAAATCAATACTGTAATTAAGCAATCGTTTCTTTCTAATATCAGTTTCCAATTTCCAATCAACAACGGGTAGATCTATAGGACATACACGAACACATACTTCACAAGCAATGCATTTATCAAATTCAAAGTGGATTCGACCGCGGAAACGCTCGGATGTGATCAATTTT